TTGCTTGGTCCCGAAACATAATTCTTTTTTTCTCTTCTTTGTTCCTTGTCTATAGGTAAGCTATATGTTATTCAAGGCATCAATAGAAAACCCCCAATTTTTTGGGGTCCTGCTTATTTTCATTGGCTTCGGATTAGTAGAATAATTCGGAATAGCGGCCAAGATCTTGGGAAAATCCAAGTTAATGATCAATAGGTTTGGATAAATAATTTAGGAAAGATATTCTCATACTGACACAATATAAGGACAAGTATATGCGAAATCTATCCCTTTTTAGTTAAAAGTTTTCTTCGAATCCAACCTTTCCCTTTAAGGAATTTAATTGGTTAGCATAATATAATATCTAATAAATAGAAAATCGAATAGTGGATAATCTGTTATGAGAGAAAGAAAACATTCTTTGAAGAATCAAGATTCGTAATCAATCCTTGCCTTGTTTGTTGGATTAGGTCTAACTTTCTTGACTAAACTGCAAGCGTGGAACTTTACGAGATGAAATAGGGAAAGACAGAAGATAGAACTTAAAAGGATAATTGAAGTGACTCGTCTTCGAATCAACTTTGGTTGGGGTTCGAAAAAGGAATAAAAATAAAGTAAATTCAAGGAAGAGCTTTCCTTTTTTTAAGGGGCTCCTTGCTCGGGGGATCGTGGAATGCTTTTCTTCTCCTCTTATTCCATATGGAATACAATCAGTTAAAATAAGAAGGAATAGGGGAATATTCGACTGTTTCAATTCTTTATTTATCTTATATTCCAAAATTCTCCCGAAAATCCAATTTCATTTTTCAATGGGGTTAGATGATCTAGTTCTTAATATTATTACTTTAAAGAACTGACAGATTCCACAACAAATCTCTTGATTCGGAATTAGAGACTCATGTCCCATCTGATGAATCAATTTTCTTTTACACTTCTGTATCTCACTCTATCTTGTTTTTTAGTATTATCTAAAATAACCGATGAATTATGAATTTTCCATAACTTAGGTAAGTGCTTTACCAACATATGTAGTGTAGTAAAAAAATAAATGGAATTTAACCCTTTCATGCTTACTATAACTAGTTATTTCGGTTTTCTACTGGCTGCTTTAACTATAACCCCAGCTCTATTTATTGGCTTGAACAAGATACGTCTTATTTGAAATGAATTGAATGAATAAGTCAGAAAATAAAAATCTTTCTTTTGGATTCCTGGTATTCTACGACTCTTTTCCACACTAATTATCAATTCTTTTCTTGGTCATTGAGATTCGTGGATAATTTAGACTACTATTTAGGGATAGATCGTACCTCTTTTTTTTTATCCCCTCGAACAAATCGAAATGATTGAAGTTTTTCTATTTGGAATCGTCTTAGGCCTAATTCCTATTACTTTAGCGGGATTATTCGTGACTGCGTATTTGCAATACAGACGTGGGGATCAGTTGGATCTTTGATTGAGTAATATTTCTTTTTTGATTGACCTCCTCCAGACCAGAGAGGAGGTCAAATTGGAGTTGCAATTCAACTTTGTTTTGTTAAGTTATTTTACTCTGCTTCGACATAAGATAGATGGAATCACGCTCTGTAGGATTTGAACCTACGACATCGGGTTTTGGAGACCCGCGTTCTACCGAACTGAACTAAGAGCGCTTTCATTCAAAAAGAAAACCCTTTTCTACTCCTAACGTGTCTCACGTACGTATAGTATCCACAAATTCAAGTTATACCCACTTTAATCGATCTCCTCGCTACTGCCCATAAAGAAGAAAGAAGTAATAGGTAGGGATGACAGGATTTGAACCTGTGACATTTTGTACCCAAAACAAACGCGCTACCAAGCTGCGCTACATCCCTTTTCCAAATTGTTGTATAATGGCATTGTACACAATTCCTGTCTTGTTTTCCACATCGTAATTTTCTTCTCTTTCTCTATCTATATAGAACCTTCTTGTCATTTCTTCTTTTTGGTCTCATATAATCAAGGAATGGTATACATCTAAAATCCTATCTAATTTCACCTATAAAAGAAAGATTACTATTCCTTGGTAATGTATAGGAAGAAGGGGTCATCTTTTTCTTTTTTAGGGGTAGGAAAATCTCGTCTATACCGTTCATTCTATATATAGAATATTGATTTTGTTTTTTTAGTTAGGAATTTCGCCTAAACAAAAGAAATACAAATGATCTTGGGCAAGAGTATCTGATCATATATGTATTCCAATAAGGAAGGAGGATTTTCAATGCGGGATATAAAAACATATCTCTCTGTAGCGCCCGTGCTAAGTACTCTATGGTTTGGGGCTTTAGCAGGTTTATTGATAGAAATTAATCGTTTATTCCCAGATGCTTTGTCATTCCCTTTTTTTTAATTCTAGTTATTGCTATGCGAGGAATTCTTCGTGACATGACGCAAATTTGCCCTTTTTCAATCCTTTTTTTTTTAGTATAGGAAGGAAAAAGAAAGAAAAGATGGATTGGGTTGAACCTCAGAGTCATGAAAAATTCGGAAAATCCCATTTTGGAAAACAGAAATTCAATCAAAAGCGGTATCCAAGCTAAGTCAGGCCTCAGAAATCAGAGCATAGAAAGAGGCTGGGCTGGCTACTTAAATGAAAGGATTTCGAAGCAAAATCCTTGCTAATTCGACAAGGATTGTATTCTTTAATTATTTCTCTATTTTTTATTACTTAATTTAAGAATTTTAAAAATTTTTTATTCGAATGGGTTTTATTCTTCTTCTTGGGATTCCAAATAGAAGAATAACAGAATAAGTAGAAGAATTAAGTTAAGTCAATCCAAAAAAGAAAGGAGGTTCATGGCCAAGGGGAAAGGTGTTAGAATCAGAGTTATTTTGGAATGTATCAGTTGTGTTCGAAAAGGTGCCAATGAGGAATCGACGGGGATTTCTAGATATAGTACTCAAAAGAATCGCCACAATACACCCGGACAATTAGAATTAAAAAAATTTTGTCGTTATTGTCGCAAGCATACGACTCATGACGAAATAAAAAAATAGGAGCATCGTGTGTTCGATCTTTCCAAAGAACAGATTTAATATATAGAACATAGATAGAATACAAAATACAAATCAATTCATTTGATTTCAGGTAGATATTATTTCATATGTATAGAGGGTATTCATATACTATATATGAATCAAATAATAATATGAATCAAATAATATATGGACCAAAGAAAGACTACTTCTTCTGGATCCAAAATTAATAAAATAAAGAAATCCATTTTTTTTTTTCAAATTTTTAAATAAAGAATAAATCATGTATACATCTAAACAACCTTTTCATAAATCTAAGCAAACTTTTCATAAATCCAAGCAAACTTTTCATAAATCCAAGCAAACTTTTCGTAAATCCAAGCAAACTTTTCGTAAATCCAAACAACCTTTTCGTAGGCGTCCTCGGATTGGCCCGGGGGATCGAATTGATTATAGAAACATGAGTTTAATTAATCGATTTATTAGTGAACAAGGAAAAATATTATCGAGACGAATAAATAGATTAACCTTGAAACAACAACGATTAATTACTCTTGCTATAAAACAGGCTCGTATTTTATCTTTCTTACCATTTCGTAACTATGAGAATGAGAAGCAATTTCAAGCCCAGTCAATTTCAATAATTACTGGTCCTAGACCCAGAAAGAATAGACATATTCCTCAATTAACGCAAAAGTTCAATTCCAATCGAAACTTAAGAAACTCCAACCAGAATTTAAGAAACAACAATCGGAACTTAAGTTCCGATTGTTGATGTTTTATTCGAAAGGGCCAGACCTATATAAAGAAAGTAATCCAGTTTTGATTCTTGTGTTTGTTATAAGAAAGAAAAATGGGGAAGAATAAATAGTTTTTTTATTTATTGCAACATGCTCGTTGATTCCTACCACTTAATCTTAATTTATTGTATCTTCCCGGAGTTCCCTCTCCGGGAATTCGGTTTTAATTATTCCTGTATATTACTTTTTTATCCATTTAATTGAGGATCTTTATTTTATTGGAAATCGTGTAAAGATTATTTGGATTTGATACAGCTACTTGTGCAAGCATTTTACGATTAAGAATCAATTCCTTCTTGTACAGATTGTGTATTAATTTACTATAACTATCGAATACTTTATATATCCGCGTTGCTGCGTTTATCCGAGTGATCCACAAACGACGAAAATCCCTCTTTTGCCTGCCTCTATCTCGATGAGAGGAAACAAAAGCTCTTCTTACTTGTTGAGTAATCATTCGATTAAGTCTTAAATGAGCCCCTCTAAAGTTTGAGGCAAATGAACGCATTTTTGTTCGTCGTCTCCGAGCTATATATCCTCGCGGAACTCTGGTCATTGAATCAAATTAACCTTAATGAATAACTAATGATTTCTCTTCTTTTAGCCATCCTTTTTCCCATTAATAACAAAACGAATTATTCCGATATATAAAATAGTAATTCCAATGGCTTTTGCTACTGTAACCTTCCCAACCACGATTTTTTATTCTATTCTCTTCAGTTATTTCGCATAGAAATAACAAATTCTAACGATACTCAAAAAAATAGTGGGTTCCATCGTTTCTATGGTTCCCTTTTAAACGGTGAGGCCCTCTCTATACACCGGAGCCCTTTCTTTCATTTCATCAAAAGGTATTGTGAACTTGTATAGTTCACATTCTTTGGCTCTACCTATCCATTATAGAGTAAATAGCTCTTTTCACAATAAGAGTTATCCATACAGTGACGGCATTTAATTAGGAAAGTTGGCTAAGTAGCTGACCCTGTTAGTCCGTTCTTTTAAGATAAAGGAGCATAAGCCTTTTTCTTTTTATTACTATTTCCTCCGCTTAATGGATAACCATTTTCTACCAATGGGGGAATTGCTTCTTAATTTCCAATTTAGATGATTGGATTTGCACCAAAGGAAACCAGAAATTCCATATACCATAGAAATCTAGGATAGAGAAGCTCTATCCTATTCATTGGTACCGATCATGGATACTTCAAAAATTGTCTTATTTGTTTGAACTCATGATCTGAACGAGTCGCACATACACCCTAGCACATGTTCCTCGACGCTGAGGACATCCCTTAAGCGCGGGCGATTTTCTAGCATTTCGTATTGGCTGTCTTGCGTTTCTAATAAGTTGTTTAACCGTTGGCATGTCGTATGTATATAGAAAAAAAAAGGATTGGTTTAGATCGATCTTAACCTGATGATTGATCATCATGAAGTATTTCTATTTTCTATTAAATCGCAGAAAACCTGAATTTAGGTTTGAAATAAATTTACAAGAAATCCGGCCACTACCAATCCTTAAACATTTCTGGAAACCACACTGGATCAGTATCGTAGTGCTCGTCAATCATTTCATCCCCTACAATATCGACAAGTCCATAAGCTTTGGCTTCGTCTGCTGACATAAAAATATCCCTTTCCATGTCTTCGGATACAACCCAAAAAGGCTTGCCTGTTCTTAGTGCATAAACCCTTGTGATCATTTCGCGAACTTTGTGTAACTCTTCCACTTCTAGTAAAAATTCTGGTGTCCTTGCCCGATAATAAGCACTAGCAGGTTGGTGAAGCATAATCCTCGCGTGAGGGAATGCTATACGCTTGGTGGGTTCGCCTCCAAGCAGAATGAAGGATGCCATGGACGCAGCTATTCCGAGGCATATTGTATATATATCTGGTGTTACCGTTTGCATCGTATCAAAAATCGCCATTCCTGAGATTAGCCACCCGCCTGGGGAGTTTATAAACAAAAAAATATCGCGAGTTTCATCTTCTATACTGAGATATACCATGAGACCTGTAATATGATTCGTGATCTCGCAACGAATCTCTTGACCTAAAAAAAGTGTCCTTTCTCGATACATAACATTGTATAAGTCAACCCAAGTCGCTTCTTCATCTCCGGGAATCCGGTAAGGTACTTTTGGAACACCAATGGGCATATTAGATTAATATTATTAAATTTAAGTAAGAAAACTACACTTTAATATGGAAACGTAAGAATGGAAGAGAAAGAAAGAATCCGCAGTTTATTGTCTTCATTTTTTTTTTCTTATTCTATATGAATACTATAGATTCTATTAATACGTAGATTGAAATAATACATATAAGGAAGGTAAGACAGATTGAATAAAGAAAAAGGAATCGGTGATTGGAATGATAAACAAAGAGGGATAGGGATCTATTCTTCGTTTTTTCCAAATAGGCCAAGCTACCCATTGCATATTGGCACTTATCGAGTATAGAATAGATCTGCTTCTCTTTCTTCTTACGAACAGAATTGGCTTCTTATTTTTAATGGAATGAAATAAATATTCACGCTTTCTGACACAGAATCCCCTAGAGGGGTTAGGTACATAGGATATGGATAGTCTTTTCCAATGCGATAAAATAAAGCGACATCGTGTCTATTTTTCTTTGCTAAAGGGGTATTTCCATGGGTTTGCCTTGGTATCGTGTTCATACTGTTGTATTGAATGATCCGGGTCGATTGCTTTCGGTGCATATAATGCACACAGCTTTAGTTTCTGGTTGGGCCGGCTCGATGGCTTTATATGAATTAGCGGTTTTTGATCCCTCTGATCCTGTTCTGGATCCAATGTGGAGACAAGGTATGTTCGTCATTCCCTTCATGACTCGTTTAGGAATAACCAATTCGTGGGGTGGTTGGAGTATTTCAGGAGGAACTGTAACGAATCCGGGTATTTGGAGTTATGAAGGTGTGGCAGGTGCGCATATTGTGTTTTCTGGCTTGTGTTTCTTGGCAGCTATCTGGCATTGGGTATATTGGGACCTAGAAATATTCTGTGATGAGCGGACAGGAAAACCCTCTTTGGATTTGCCCAAGATCTTTGGAATTCATTTATTTCTTGCAGGGGTGGCTTGCTTTGGCTTTGGCGCATTTCATGTAACGGGTTTGTATGGTCCTGGGATATGGGTGTCCGATCCTTATGGACTAACTGGAAAAGTACAAGCTGTAAATCCAGCGTGGGGTGTAGAAGGTTTTGATCCTTTTGTTCCGGGGGGAATAGCTTCTCATCATATTGCTGCGGGTACATTGGGCATATTAGCGGGCCTATTCCATCTTAGTGTCCGTCCGCCTCAACGTCTATACAAAGGATTACGTATGGGCAATATTGAAACTGTACTTTCCAGTAGTATCGCTGCTGTTTTTTTTGCAGCTTTCGTAGTTGCCGGAACTATGTGGTATGGGTCAGCAACTACCCCAATCGAATTATTTGGGCCTACTCGTTATCAGTGGGATCAGGGATACTTTCAGCAAGAAATATATCGAAGAGTTAGCGATGGGTTAGCCGAAAATCTTAGTTTATCAGAAGCTTGGTCTAAAATTCCCGAAAAATTAGCCTTTTATGATTATATTGGTAATAATCCGGCAAAGGGGGGATTATTCAGAGCAGGCTCAATGGACAACGGGGATGGAATAGCTGTTGGATGGTTAGGACATCCCGTCTTTAGAGATAAAGAAGGACGCGAGCTTTTTGTACGCCGTATGCCTACTTTTTTTGAAACATTTCCGGTTGTTTTGGTAGATGAAGAGGGAATTGTGAGAGCGGACGTTCCTTTTAGAAGAGCAGAATCCAAATATAGTGTTGAACAAGTAGGTGTAACGGTGGAGTTCTATGGTGGCGAACTTAATGGAGTAAGTTATTCTGATCCTGCTACTGTAAAAAAATATGCGAGGCGTTCCCAATTAGGGGAAATTTTTGAATTAGATCGGGCTACTTTGAAATCGGATGGTGTTTTTCGCAGCAGTCCAAGGGGTTGGTTCACTTTTGGTCATGCTACCTTTGCTTTGCTCTTCTTTTTCGGACACATTTGGCATGGCGCTAGAACCTTGTTCCGAGATGTTTTTGCTGGTATTGATCCAGACTTGGATGCTCAAGTGGAATTTGGAACATTCCAAAAAGTTGGAGATCCAACTACAAGGAGACAAGCAGTCTGATACCACATTGCTATGGTATCTTTCATCTCTCTTTTTTGATTTGACATGGGAAACATCTCCCATCCTTTCTTTGACTCTTTTTCTTTCTTTATCTTTATATGGGAAAAGATCCCAAATGACAAATGAATAGGTGTGGAAGTTATAATTGTAAATAAACCACGATCGAATCTATGGAAGCATTGGTTTATACGTTCCTTTTAGTTTCGACTTTAGGGATAATTTTTTTCGCTATCTTCTTCCGAGAACCACCTAAGGTTCCGACTAAAAAAATGAAATAATTTCATTGAAGTAAGAAGTCTCCCAGATGGGGAGACTTCTTACTTCAATTAGTCCCCGTGTTCTTCGAATGGATCTCTTAATTGTTGAGAGGGTTGCCCAAACGCGGTATATAAGGCATACCCAGTAAAGCTTACAAGTAAACCAGATATGGAGATGGCGACTAAAGTTGCTGTTTCCATTTTTATAGAATTTCAAGATTACAATGGATCTACGAAAAGATCTTGTATTTACAACTACAACGGAATAGTATACAAAGTCAACACCAATGATTAAATAGAATTTATGGCTACACAAACCGTTGAAGATAGTTCTAGACCTGGGCCAAGACGAACTCGCGTAGGTAGTTTATTGAAACCCTTGAATTCGGAATATGGGAAAGTAGCTCCGGGTTGGGGGACTACTCCTTTTATGGGGGTCGCAATGGCTTTATTCGCGATATTCCTATCTATCATTTTAGAAATTTATAATTCTTCTGTTTTACTGGACGGAATTTTAATGAATTAGGTTTCTACTAACTAAAACTACGAAGTCATTGTTTTTCCATCCAAAAAAGCCTTTCTACTTTAAGCTATACATTTCTAGACATTCTGGTAGTTCGACCGTGGAATTTTTTTGTTTTGGTATCTCTGGAATATGAGTGTGTGACTTGTTAGAATGGATCCTATTGATAATACATAGAAAGGGCCTGTTATCTCTATCAAGATGATTCTAATTCGTCGGATATTTTTTATTCTAGTATCTGGAACACGAAATAGATAGAGTGGATCAAGAAAAAAAATGGAACTATGATTCATACTCACTATTCAGACCTCGCAACCAGACTGCAAAAAATTCAAGTAGTTTTTAATAAAAAAAGAAATTTTCTTCCTTCCAATTTTGTTTGCCCAAAAGACAACTTTTTTTTCTCTCGATTTTGTCGAGTTATTACACGGATTCAATAAATGATCATCAAGCGGTTCTTATTCGAAGAACCCTTGCCTTTTGGTTAGCTTGAGACTCAATCATCGTGGCTCTAGTATGAATCTAAGGTTTTAATTGAACTGATTCATAGGATCGCAACAAGATAATTTCTATCAGAAAACTACTAGAATTTTTGCTTTATTTATTTACTAGTAAAACAAGAGTAAATCTGCATTACGCAAAAAAAAAAAAAAAGAAATCCAAAATAGGGAAGAGAAAAGTCAAGAAGCCTCTAATGACCAACATAAGGGAAAGAAAGAAAGACAGATGAGCCAACTTGAGATTTTTTGGCATTATCATCACAAAGAATAAGTTCTGGATTTTTCTTATTTCATATCTTCAAGGCAAATCGACCCAATCCAGTGGCTGATGAAGTTTTGAACCTTTTTTTTTCTAATATCCGTTGAAAATTTGTGTGTTTCTGCTTGAGCCGTACGAGATGAAATTTTCATATACGGTTCTCGGAGGGGGACTCGGGTTAGTTACCTATCTCAATAAAGTATATGATTGGTTTGAGGAACGTCTTGAGATTCAGGCAATTGCGGATGATATAACTAGTAAATATGTTCCTCCTCATGTCAACATATTTTATTGTTTAGGGGGAATTACACTTACTTGTTTTCTAGTACAAGTCGCTACCGGTTTTGCTATGACTTTTTACTACCGCCCAACCGTTACAGAGGCTTTTTCCTCGGTTCAATACATAATGACCGAGGCCAACTTTGGTTGGTTAATCCGATCAGTTCATCGATGGTCAGCAAGTATGATGGTTCTAATGATGATCCTGCACGTATTTCGTGTGTATCTCACAGGTGGATTTAAAAAACCCCGCGAATTAACTTGGGTGACAGGTGTGGTTTTGGGTGTATTGACTGCATCGTTTGGTGTAACTGGTTATTCTTTGCCTTGGGATCAAATTGGTTATTGGGCAGTCAAAATTGTGACAGGTGTACCTGAAGCGATTCCGGTAATAGGATCGCCTTTAGTGGAGTTATTACGTGGAAGTGCTAGTGTGGGCCAATCCACTTTGACTCGTTTTTATAGTTTACATACCTTTGTACTGCCTCTGCTTACTGCCGTATTTATGTTAATGCACTTTCCAATGATACGTAAGCAAGGTATTTCGGGTCCTTTATAGGGAAGCCATATCATAGAGAAAGATAATTCTAATTTTCATATATCATATCGGGTAGGTTGTGGTATTTCATTGCTACAAACATGGGTTATTGTAAAATAAGACATGTCATTTGGATACTTTTCTTCAACTCCGAAGTATTTTGATACAAATAGTTGAAGTTCATTTTATGAAAGAAAATAAGGCGGATTATGGGAGTGTGTGACTTGAATTATTGATTTGGCCATGCAGATAAAGAATTGGATCTGCCACATTAGAATTCACAACCAAAGGTGTCTCCGCATCCAATCAACACGTAAGTCCCCTATCTAGGAAGGATAGGCTGGTTCACTTGAGGAGAATATTTTCTATGATTATACCCCAACCATGTCATCCATGAACAGGCTCCGTAAGATCCCATAGAGTAGAAATAGAATAAGTCATGTGACATGATCCAATTCTCTATTTATTACACTTACTTTTTTTATTATAGTATGGAAATGCATTCATTTTCTTTGCATCGATTGCGATCCGCAATACTATCGGAGTAAAAGAAGGTATCTAAAGAAGAACGTAGGCTAGACTTTTTGATTTTTTATTAGTAACAAGTAAATACTTTGTTTGGACGTAAGAAACTTGCGATATTGAGGGGATAAACACCAACTAATCAAGAGACATGAGACAATCCACAAAGCAATTGATCATGATCAAATTTGCAAGCCAACTTGGATATTGAGCATTTACCCATAAGAATAAGATTCTTTTCAATAAGTAGTTGTAGGTGCAACTTCGGAAAAGAGAATCTGATAAAGCTTTTCTTACCTAGAGTCATTGAGTCATTATATACCTTATTCTATTATGGATCTTCCACGGTCTTTTTTCTTTCATTCTTGCTCGAGCCGGATGATGAAAAATTCTCATGTCCGGTTCCTTTGGGGGATGGATCCTAAAGAATTCACCTATCCCAATAACAAAGAAACCTGACTTAAATGATCCTGTATTAAGAGCAAAATTAGCTAAAGGGATGGGACATAATTATTACGGGGAACCCGCGTGGCCCAACGATCTTTTATATATTTTTCCAGTAGTAATTCTAGGTACTATTGCATGTAATGTAGGTTTAGCGGTTCTCGAGCCGTCAATGATTGGTGAACCGGCGGATCCGTTTGCAACTCCTCTGGAAATATTACCCGAGTGGTACTTCTTTCCCGTCTTTCAAATACTCCGTACAGTACCCAATAAGTTATTGGGCGTTCTCTTAATGGTTTCTGTGCCAACGGGCTTATTGACAGTACCCTTTCTAGAGAATGTCAATAAATTCCAAAATCCATTTCGTCGCCCAGTAGCTACGACCGTTTTTTTAATCGGTACTGCAGTAGCTCTTTGGTTAGGTATTGGAGCAACATTACCCATTGAAAAATCCTTAACTTTAGGTCTTTTTTAGGGATTTTTCAGGTTGATTCATTCAACCGTGAAGTACCGTGCATAGGTATCTAGGGAAGATTCACTTGGAAGTAACTATTTCCTAGATACCTAAAATCCATTTTATTATGATCCATTTCGCGAAAATATAGATTGTGCCAAAGATGCAAAATTGTTTTCTTTTTTCTTTTTATTCTAACTCGAAAAAGAAGAAGAGGAAAAAATTGCAATGGATTTAAAACGAGAACTTATTCTTAGGTAAATCGATTGGGAGATGCTTCTCTAGAGTGTCCCATATCTGTTTTCCATCTTCCATACGAAAACTGTCAATTCTCATAAGATCTTCTTCAGTCTTACTCAAAAGGTCCAATAGTGTATGTATATTGGCCCTTTTGAGACAATTATACGTTCTAGAAGGCAATTCTAATTGATCAATAAAAATACAATTCAATGGAATTCCTTTTTTGTTTTTCTTTAGATTAGTTAATCTTTTTTGAAAGGTTAAAAGGGGTGGAGTAAACCTGTTTTTATTTTCTTCGAAACTAGTGCCCTCTTCCTCCGCGTGTAGAAAAGGAAGAAATAAATCAATCAAATTACGAGAAGCCTCATAAAGCGCTTCCTTAGGGGTTAAACTTCCATTCGTCCATATTTCTAGAAAAAGTATCTCGTGTTTTTCATTTCCATTCCCACAAGAAAAAATACTATAATTCACATTTCGAACAGGCATGGATACAGCATCTATGGGATAACTTCCATCTTGAGAGTTCTTTCTGAGTTCCGTGTGATATCCGCGATCTCTCTTGATCTGTAACTCAATACAGAAATCAATGGGCTCTGTCAAGTTAGCTATAGGTTGTGCCGTATCAACGATCTCTACGGAAGGTGGTAAGATGATATCTTGAGCAGTTATGTATCTAGGACCTTTGACGCAAATTGATGCGTCTCTAACTCCATAGAGATTACTTCTCAATACAATTTCTTTCAAATTTAGTAAAATTTCTTGTACGGATTCTTCAATACCAGCTATTGTAGAATATTCGTGTGGCACGCTCCCAAATTTTGCACGTGTGATACATGTTCCTTCTATTTCTCCAAGTAAAGCTCTTCGCAAGGCAATACCGACGGTATCCGCTTGACCTTTTCTAAGCGGGGACAAAATGAAACGACCATAATAAAGACGCTTACTATCTACTCTTGATTCAACACACTTCCACTGTAGTGTTTGAGTGGATCCTGCTACCTCCTCTCGAACCATAATAGACTAGTATTATTATTTGATCATTGAATCGTTTATTTCTCTTGAAAGCGTTTTAATTCTTTTACAGACGTCTTTTTTTAGGAGGTCGACATCCATTATGCGGCATAGGTGTTACATCGCGTATACAACTTAATCGTACACCACTTTTAGCAATGGCTCGTAATGCGGCATCTCTTCCACTACCAGCACCCTTTACCATAACTTCTGCTCGTTGCAAACCCACTGTACGAATAGCATCTACTGCTGTTCTTTGACCAGCATAGGGTGATGCTTTTCTTGAGCTTTTGAATCCACAAGTACCCGCGGAGGACCAGAAAACCACCCGACCTTGCGGGTCTGTAACAGTTATAATGGTATTGTTGAAACTAGCTTGAACATGAATAACTCCTTTTGTTATTCTACGTGCACTTTTCCGTAAACTAAAACGCGCATTCCTACGCAAACCAATACGCACTCTCCTACGTGAACCAATTTTTGGTATAGCTTTTGTCATATTTTATTATCTCATAAATATGAGTTAGAAATAACAAAAAGAAAAAAAGATACAAAGATATCCGTTTCAGGGTAAAATATATCCTTTACTTTAATTATTAATTATTTTATTTGGAATTTGGACGTTTCCGCGGGTACTTTTTTTACTTTTTTTTACTTTTTAGAAAGTAAAGTTCTTTTTCGAAAGATTACCCCTGCCTTTGTTTATGCTTCGGATTGGAACAAATGACTCTAATTCGTCCACGCCTACGAATCAGTCGACATTTTGTACAAATTTTACGAACGGAAGCTCTTATTTTCATATTTCCGTATTCCTTTCTTAAACTATGAATCTAATCTTTGGGAAAAAATAAGTCTCTTCGCTTGAATTTTGGAACTTTGAATTTATTACCCTAGAAAAAAGAAAAACCTAATCCTTTGAATCTTTGGTATCCTTCAAATCTTCGGTATCCTTCAAATCTTCGGTATCCTTCGAGTCTTCGGTACGCTTCGAATCCTTATGGGGAAGTCTATAAATTATACGTCCTTTGCTTGAATCATAACGACTTACTTCAATTTTGACCCTATCCCCCATCAGTATTCGTATAGAACTAGACCGGATCTTTCCTGAAATATAGCCCAGGATGATGGTGTCATTCTCTAGGCGAACGCGGAACATTCCGTTGGGTAGGGCTTCCGTAACTAAACCTTCGAAAGTGACTTTTGCTTCTCTCGGGTTTTTTTTTTCTCTCCTATTTTTTTTTTCTGTCATATTTTTTTTTCTCCTATTTTTCTATTTTGATTTTCAAATAAAAAAAAACGTTGTATTTTTATTTGAAAAATAGGAAGTTCGAGATAGAATTCGAGTACTATAGGAGGGGCGATTACCATATATAACATAAGACTTCTCCCCCAATTCTGTTTAGTCGAGCTTCTCGATCTGTCATTATACCTCGAGAAGTAGAAAGAATAGCAATTCCCATTCCGCCCAAAACTTTAGGAATTCCTTGATAGTTGGCATAAATTCGTAAGCCGGGTCGGCTGATACGCTTTAAAAAGGTTCTAGTTCTATATATTCCTTTTCTAGTCTTTCTCTTTTGATGTCGCAAAGTTGAAACCAAGAAATATCTGTTACTTTCCTGATGTTTCCGAACACTTTCAATAAAACCCTCTCGTAGAAGTATTTTAACAATGTTTTCGGTAATATTTGTAGATACTACTCGAACTGTTCCTTTTTTATTCATGTCCGCGTTTCTTATAGAGGTTAGTAAATCAGCAATAGTGTCCTTGCCCATAAGACTCTAATTCTAGGTTCCTCCTAATTTTTCTATAATCAACATGTTTTCTTTTTTTTTCTTTTACTTTTGGATTTTAAAGCATATACGTGAGACATAATCTACTAATTTTTTCTTTGATCTATATCTCGCCTACTAGTATTTATAATACTTCAGGAGCTAATGAAACTATTTTAGTAAAATTCAATTCTCTCAATTCCTCGGCGATCGCGCCAAAAACTCGAGTTCCTTTTGGATTTCCTTTTTGATCAATGATAACCGCTGCATTGTCATCATAGCGTATTATTATACCGTCTTCGCATTTGAACTCTTTACATGTACGTACAATTACAGCTCGAATTACTTCGGATCTTTCTAGAGGCATTTGGGGCACTGCGTCTTTGATTACAGCAACAATAACATCACCAATACGAGCATATCGCTGATTACTAGCAGCTCCTATGACTCGAATACACATCAATTTTCGAGCTCCACTGTTATCTGCTACATTTAAAAGGGTCTGAGGTTGAATCATATTATTTTGATTTCAATTTGTTATTTCTATGCAAAAGGATGAAAGAAATATTGTCCTTCCAGAAAAAAAAACCTGGTTTTTTTTATCTTCAATACTCCTTTTTTTGGATGCTATATCTCTAATCGAAGAAATTGACTTCGTATGGGCATTTTACTGGCAGCTATGGAGATAGCTGCTCTAGCTACAGTTTCGGATACTCCGCCCATTTCATAAAGTATTCGACCTGGTTTAACAACGGCTACCCAATATTCGGGGGATCCCTTTCCTGAGCCCATACGTGTTTCCGTGGGTCTTAGTGTAACCGGTTTGTCGGGAAATATACGTACCCATATTTTTCCACCACGACGTGCATATCGTGTCATTGCTCTTCGTCCTGCTTCTATCTGTCTCGACGTGATCCAAGCGGGTTCAAGTGCTTGCAGAGCATATCTACCAAAACAAATACGATTGCCTCGGCAGGATTTTCCCTTCATTCTTCCTCTATGTTGTTTACGAAATCTGGTTCTTTTGGGGTTATAGTCGATGGTTCCTTCTTAGTTCCATCTCTACTGCAAAACTGGACATGAGAGTTTCTTCTCATCCAGCTCCTCGCGAATGAAATGAGAAAGCGTGCAAATTTCTCTAATTCCATAATATTTTGGAATATTATGGATAGATGCACATTAATAGATAATAGAAAAAGTTAGGGTTTTTTTAATATTGAATTTGTTCAAATAGAAAAATATATAGTCAAGAAAGAAGATCTAGAATATATCTAGATGTGTGTGTCTATTTATCTATATTCTATATTTATAGATAATGTAATCTTTCTTAAAAAAAAAATCTCCTTATTTTGACTCTTATTGAATCGCGGGAAAGTATTCTAATTCAATAAAGATTTCGCGGGCGAATATTTACTCTTTCCTGTCTTATTTGTTAATTTATAACCTTACCAAATAAGGCAATTTTTTTGGTTTGTTCCGCCATCCCACCCAATGAAGTCTTAGGATTCTTTTCAATAAAATCCTATGCAGTCATAGGTTCTGTCGTTCCCACTACTTCTCCTTTAATGGTTAGGTCTGAATCCCACAATGGAGCTTTCCAAAAATTTCTTTCCGAGTCAATTTTCTCAGTTTTATTAACCCGGGCCGCTCTTTATTTTATTATTGCTTAAAATTTCTATTTTTTGTTTCAAGTTACGATTTCGAATTCTCTGTTATTTTTATTATATTGATGCTTTATCACATTGCCTTTTATGATGTAACTCATAGACCATACATATTGGAATCCTATATCTTTCTTATTCTTCTTCCTTCTTTCTATCATCCCTCCTTTTATCCACATCCCTTTAGTTTTGCTTCACAACCTAGAATCCGTTTTCTTTTTTAGAGAATAAATTGCAGTTGCTACAACTATATGATAGATCTACTCATTTATGATAGATGTATTTATTCATATAGTGACTGTTTCTTAGTTAGGATCTCGACAATACGAAGCAATAGGTTGGTTATTAGTTAATTTTCTATAATTACTAAGTTTTTTCTTTTTCTATTTAGAGTAGGGTTCAGTCAATTTTTTTTGAATCTCCATTTTTGACTCTAAAGAAAAAACTAACGAGTCACACACTAAGCATAGCAATTATATTAAAAGATTTATCAATTTTCATTAAATCTTATAGAAAGAGGTAGAATTTCTTCTTTTTTTTTCAGGGATTTCAGGAAAAATAAGGCTCTTGTCATTTTTTATTCTATCACTGAACAGAATGGGAAGACAAGGCTAGTTATTCTTCGTCTACGAATATCCAAATTTTTACACCTAATACTCCATAGATAGTTCGAATTGGATAGCAGCAATAATCAATTTTAGCGCGAATTGTTTGGAGGGGAAGTCTACCCTTTTTGATGCATTCGGCACGTGCAATTTCTTTCCCTGCGAGACGACCTGCAATTTTTACTTTTACCCCCCTTATATCTGCTTTTTTAGTTAATTCAATGGCTTTTTTCATTGCCTTTCGGAATGAAACTCTATTTTTTAATTGGAAAGCTATATATTCTGCAAGAATGTTAGGTTGTCTATAAGGTTCTTTAACTTTTTCAATAGCAATATTAAGTCTCTGGTTTACAGAATTAACTTCCTTTTGTAGATCTTTCTCTAATTCTTCGATTGCTCCTTTTTTCTTTAATAAATTGGGGAATCCAATATGGATTATGACGTGGATCGTATCGATTTCTTTTTGAATTTCTATACGTGTAATTACTTCAGAACTTGAGCCTGAGTCCATTTTTCTATTATGTGTAATTACTTCGGAACTTGAGTCTGATTCTATTTTTCTATTCGAGCCTTTTTTCCTATTCTTTTGTATATAGTTCTTGATACAATTCCGTATTTTTTTATCTTCCTGTAGACCTTCAGAATAATTTTTTGGTTGTGCGAACCAAAAGGAATGGTGATTTTGGGTTGTACCAAGTCTGAAACCGAGTGGATTTATTTTTTGTCCCATATTTTTCTATTCTATTTTTTTTTTACTGGGAATCGAAATCTAAGATGGATCTAAAGATTATTTAGATTTCTTTACTATATTTAGTACAATTGTTATATGACACATGGTTTTTTTTATGGGAGAACTACGTCCTCGAGCTCGAGGTCTTAATTTTTTCATGATAGTACTCCTACTGACTTCGGCTTTAGTGATGAATAAATTCGCTTTGTCGAAATCCCTATAATGAGTAGCATTTGCTGCTGCCGAATAAACCAACTTTAGGATGGGATAAGATGCTCGATAAGGCATGAGGTTCAGTATCATAACAGTTTCCTCGTAGTAACGCCAGCGAATCTCATCAAGAACTCTTTGTGCTTTGAAAACAGACATATGGATGCGTTTTTGTGCTTTGAAAACCCGTTCGAACTTAAGTAGACGATCGGTTGGAACTTTCCTTGCGAGTTTCCTTAGCCCACTCTTCTTCTTCTTTATCCTAGGGGTATACTTTACCAGTTTGAAACTTGTCATAAATAAGGTTATTCCCCGCCTACCTTTGTTTTTTTTATTTTGAATCTTTCTATTCTGAATTCAGTTAACGACGAGATTTAGTATCTTTTCTTGCACTTTCATAACTCGTGAAATGCCGAGTAGGCACGAATTCCCCCAATTTGCGACCTACCATAGGATTTGTTATGTAAATAGGTATATGTTCCTTTCCATTATGAATCGCGATTGTATGGCCAACCATTGCGGGTAGAATGCTAGATGCCCGGGACCACGTTACTATTGTTTCTTTCTCCTCCTTCATATTGACCTTTTCGATTTTTGCCAATAAATGATGAGCTACAAAAGGATTCGTTTTTTTTCGTGTCACAGCTGATTACTCCTTTTTTCCATTTTAAAGAGTGGCATTCTATGTCCAATATCTCGATCGAAGTATGGAGGTCAGAATAAATAGAATAATGATGAATGGAAAAAAGAGAAAAATCCTTTAGCTGGATAAGGGGCGGATGTAGCCAAGTGGATCAAGGCAGTGGATTGTGAATCCACCATGCGCGGGTTCAATTCCCGTCGTTCGCCCATCGCATTATTGCAAATTCCAAAAATGCAATTTTCCATATTCCTAGTTACGTATTTACTTACGGCGACGAAGAATAAAACTATCACTATATTTTTTCCTTTTCCTAGTTCTTCTTCCAAGCGCAGGATAACCCCAAGGGGTTGTGGGTTTTTTTCTACCAATGGGGGCTTTCCCTTCACCGCCCCCATGGGGGTGGTCCACAGGGTTCATAACTACCCCTCTTACTACGGGGCGTTTACCTAGCCAACACTTAGATCCGGCTCTACCCAAACTTTTTTGGTTCACCCCAACATTACCCACTTGTCCGACTGTTGCTAAGCAATTTTGGGATACCAAACGGACCTCCCCAGATGGTAATCTTAAAGTGGCCGATTTACCCTCTTTTGCAATCAGTTTCGCTACAGCACCTGCTGCTCTAGCTAATTGCCCACCCCTTCCACGTGTGATTTCTATGTTATGTATGGCCGTGCCTAAGGGCATATCGGTTGAAGTAGATTCTTCTTTTCTCTCAAAAAACCCCTTCCCAAACTGTACAAGCTTCTTCCAAAGCATACAGCTTTCTAGATGTATATGACGATCTCTAGACAGATGGATCTTATATGAATCGTATGATGAAGTACCACATGAGTGGATATATAGGAAAGGAATCCAAATCTGCCGAATCGCTCATGTTATGATCTTCTACATCCTAGGTCTCCGCGTTCCGTCATCTGGCTTATGTTCTTCATGTAGCATTCAGATCGAATGACTCTATGAAATTACGTCGATACTTCCACATATTATGGGTAACGTAGGAGACATCCCTATTTTCCCCGGGGGGTCTTAATTACCACTGCTTAGCTTTCAATTCGCCTCTGACCATCAAATTAAATGTGAATAACCCGTCCTCCTCTCTTTGAAACAAGGGGCGCTTCCGGTTCTGTGCGTGCTTCAAACAATTTTGTCTTCTCCATATTACCATATCTCTAGAGTCAATAATTTTCTATGAGGAACTACTGAACTCAATCACTTGCTGCCGTTACTCAACAGTTTTCTGTTGAGGTCTATCCCGTAGAGGTAGTCAAATTGGATCAGTGATCGATTTCTAGGTTTCGTCGTAAACCTAATTGGTTACTTCCAATTACGTAAATCAATAGTTCAAACCGCACTCAAAGGTAGGGCATTTCCCATTGATATAGGAACTTTTGTACCAGAAACAATAGTATCTCCAATTATAGCCCCTCTGGGATGTAAAATATATCTCTTCTCACCATCCCCATAGTGTATGAGACAAATGTATGCATTTCGATTAGGGTCGTATTCTATGGTTACGATTCTACCAGATATGTCTTTTTGATTCCGTCGAAAATCGATTTTACGGTATAGGCGCTTATGACCTCCCCCTCTATGCCTTGCGGTAATGATTCCTCTGGAATTACGACCTTTACCACAACGGTGCCGTCCATGGATCAAATTATTTCGTGGATTGGATTTCACTTGCCTGTCTACGGTTCCCTTGCGTGTGCTCGGGATAGGTGTTTTGTATAAATGTTTCGCCGTATTATTAAGTATTCTCCTTTAGTTTTTTTCTCTATCTAGAAGTGGAATAGAATAACCCGGTTGAAGGGTAATGATCATACGTCTGTAATGCATTGTATGTCCCAGAATAGGTCCCATTCTTCTACCCTTTCCGGGTAGTCGATGGCTATTCACAGCTACTACCTTAACACCAAAGAAGAGTTCGACCCAATGCTTTATTTCTGTCTTAGTGAATCCCGATTCGACATTAAAAGTATATTGATTCTTTCCCAATAAACGAAGACTTTTTTCTGTAAATACTGCGTATTTGATTCCATCCATAAATCGACTTTCCCTCCTATGCTCTGAGTTCCAGTATCGATAAGAATTCGAGTTCTTATTGTTCTTATGTTATGGTATGAATATACCATACCAATTCGTTATGTATGGATGATGGATGAGATTCCATGGATAGAGAGCCAGTTCCAATAGACTTATGGAACGTTCCCGTTCGCGTGCATCCAGCAGGAATTGAACCCGCAAATTTACCAATTATGAGTTGGGCGCTTTAACCATTCAGCCATGGATGCTTAACAGGGATCATCGTACATCGTAAATAACCAATTTTCATATAGAAAGACATATCATAGAAAAATGAAATCGAAAATATTCGGAGATGGCAAATATTCGGAGATGACTATGAAAACACCTCTCTGGATCCTCGAATTGAAAGAGAGATTGAGAGGGATCAAGAATCCTAATTCTCGCTATTTGGAATGGATCCAATTCTATTGAGTCTGACTCATAGTGATCATTTCTCTTTAGCAAAGAATGACCTTGGTTATCAAAGGATTGAACAACCGGGATCCATTTACTTATGATACCTAGTTGACATTGATAACAAGGATCTAATGAATTATGAGTTTAATAGATCCTCTTTAGCAGAAAGACGTATATTCCTTGCTCATTATCAGACAATCACTTATTCCCAAACCTCGTGTGGGGCTAATCGTTTTCATTTACCATCTCATGGAAAACCCTTTTCGTTCCGCTTAGCCCTATCGGGTATTTTAGTGATAGGTTCTATAGGAACTGGACGATCCTATTTGGTCAAATACCTAACGAAAAATTCCTATTTTCCTTTCATTAAGGTACGAGGGCTTCTTATTCCACAAGAACGAAAGCACCTTTTCATTCTTTCATATACTAGGGGTTTTTACTTGGAAAAGACAATGTTCCATACTAAAGGATTCGGGTCCATAACCACGAGTTCCAGTGCACTAGATCTTGTAGCACTTAGCAACGAGGCCCTATCCATTAGTATTCCACATAAGAAATCCATTATAGAAACTAATACAATTAGATTGGCTCTTCATAGACAAACTTGGGGTTTGCGAGCCAAGGTAAGACCGGCTCGGGATCATGGGACCCTTTTCTATCAGATAGGAGGGGCTCTTGTACAAAATAGACTTCTAAGTAATAACCCCATAGAATCTATCTATATAAAGATAAAGAGGCAATCGTGTCAGGAAGCGGGTTTTTCTTTGGCCAAAGGGTACTTCGAACTTGGAACGAGCATGAAGAGATTAACGAGACTTCTTTCTCTTTTGAGTTTTTCTGGCGGACCGGTCGCGCAAGATCTTTGGTCTTCCCCCGGAACCGATGAAAAAAAGTGGGTCGCTTCTTATGGACTCGCTCAGAATGATTCTTCTCTATCTATAGTTCATGGCCTATTAGAAGTAGAAGGTGCTCTGGTGCAATCCTTACCGACAGAAAAAGATTGCAGTCAGGTTGATAATAATCGAGTGCCATTACTTCGTCGGTCCGAACCAAGGAATCCGTTAGAAATGTTTTGAAATGGATATTGTTCTCTCTTTGATCAGGGATTGCTATATGAAAAGAAGTGGAGTTTGAAAAAGGGAACGGAATGGTCAAACCGGAACTGCTAGAGGAACGAATTTTCAATAGCATAACTTGGGCTCCTAGAATATGGCGCCCTTGGGACAATCTATTTGATTGCAGGGTTTTGTTCCGAAGCAAAGATATCCGCGGAGGCCGGTTCGTTCGTCCTATTCTGATATTCAGGACCAAGAGGTACTGGATTCTCTTTCGGATAGGCCCTGAAAGGAGAAGAAAGGCTGAAATGCCAACGGACCTCTGTCTATTCTCTAATTCACCCGATCCGATAGTACCCG